TAGATGTACATATAGATAGCACTTTATTTCTTTTAGTTTGATTTCCCATCTCAAGAAGTCATTGATTGAACAATTAACGGATGATCCGCGGAGTTAAGTTATACAGTAACTTCTTCGGATTTGTAAAAGGAGTAGAGCAGACCCTGTCCATTTTTCATGCTTAAACATGAGATGAATCAAAAAAAGCATAAAAACTTTTCTAGTAGTCTAAAACAAATGTTAAATGTGTGATATGTGGATCGCTCAACAGAAGAAAGATCTCATTTTCTTATGTGTCGGATCTCTTTGGCCAATCACTAATCGCTTCGTCTACGATAGAAAGAAAATATGTATTGTCGTAATAGCAGAACGACTTTCTTTTAGATTTTAGAAAGGTAAAAGAAAAAGGGGAAATAAATAAAGAAAAAAAAATAGTATTAGTTTTTCTTATTGTAATATCCATAATTATGATAAGAGCTGATTCACTAAAATAGAATATTTAGGAAAAATTAGGTTGGAAAAAATCGCCTATCATGCGTAGATTTGAGTTTCGAAATACAATTATGGTAATCATTCATTACTGTATTCCAGTACAATTTGGAAGACATTTTTCTTTTTTTAGGGCTTCGCAAAATGATCAATAAAGAATTGATACGGTTCGATTGAGCAATTAGTAGTGCCCAGCCCTAGAGTCCACTCCTTCCCCATACTACAAGTGAAAGGGAAAATGTAAAGACTACCATTAAAGCAGCCCAAGCAAGACTTACTATATCCATGTGAATTATGTCCCCTATTTCTATGAAGGAATTATTCTATTATTGATTAATAATCATAGCGGAATCAATGGCGCAGAGTCAAAATAGGTAAGACTATTTATTGATGAACCAATTCAATGAATACACTCGTAACAAGTTTCTATATTTTAGGGTTTCTGGTAAAATCAGGAAGCATTTAGTACAAATACGATGATACACACGTCTTTTCCTTGGAAATATCAAAGGAATGCTTCTATATGGAGCATGTAAGAATAGTAAGACCTATTGTTTGTTTTGATATTAATGCCTTTCCTTACTAAGCAAAAAGCATAAAAATATACCATCACGATAGATAACTATCTATCAGATACCTCTATTTCCTATTTGATCTAAGCTTACTGTCTTTCTTTCTGTGAAAGAATCCGGAGAACTCACCACCACTATTAATTAATACATTCTTTTTTTTTCAACTTTAACCTTTACTCTTTTAATACCAGACGGAGTCACGAGACACTACTTTGAATAAGGGTAATTTAAGAGATCTTGTTATTATAGTCTTTCGTATAATCTCTTCTTCAATTCTAGTAGCAAAAATAGAGTGTCCCTTAGGAACCTTTGGATACCGAGATTTCCGACCTTAGTTCTGAATCCCGGAATTGACTCTCACCATTTATTTGATTCAATTGAAAAATCAAATAAATGGTGAGAGTCAATCATTAAAGTAATAAGTGAGAGTTGCTTCATCCCTATTGATACCGATTTGGGCTACACCTCAATTTTGAGAAAAAAAAATTACAGTCTTTTAGAAAACCTACACCATGGGTTATCAAAATCGAGTATTGACACGCCCACTTAGTCCTTTGCCTCTGCTTCTTGCGGAGCAAGAATTCGTCGAATTAGATCGGCAAGATAGGAAAGAAATAAAAAATCTTTTGTTGATCAGGCGACACCCGGATTTGAACTGGGGATAAAGGATTTGCAGTCCCCCGCCTTACCACTTGGCCATGCCGCCAAATTCGGTCCAAAATGGATAAAAATATTATCTATATTCTAATTCTATTACTCACTCTTTTTTTTATCTTGAATACCATTGTACTTATCCTTTTTTAAAAAGAAATTCCTGTTTTTTATTGGATCTAGTTTAGATTCTCCTCTTCGATTGATTGTATCTTAAAATATACATTGCTTAAAAACATCCCTTCTCTTTTTTATTGAGAGTAGAAAAAATGGATTTCCGGTCACAGACTGCAAAATTCAGGACAAATTGGAACCATTAACAATTTACTTTGAATTAGCGAACGATTCTTCCATTTTTATCTCCAATGAAATTTTGTTTCATTGAATAGCAAAAGAAAATAAAATTGATTTATGACTAATCAGTATTCATTTTTTTTTTCAATAAGCAATCCTTTTCAATTATCAATTATAATTATAATAACATATATGTGTATATGTAAACTCCAGAACAGAAATTGTTACCCAGATATCAAACCGGATATCTCTCTTATGTACATATCCCTATAGAGAATTCTCCTGTTTCAATTTTTCATTGAATATATTGAATAGAAAATACAAATTTTGATGGAGTGTGACTCACGTTGTCCCAAGTGAAATTACAATAAAAGATGTGATATATGGATAAAATAGATAGCCGTATCAGCATGTACTTAATAAAATAAATACAATTACAATAAATACTATTCTTATTATATTTTCTATTTATATTACGCAATTCAATCATATTCTATAAATTCCACTGACTACCA